GGAAATACACTTTTGTTTTGTATCTTCATCCATAGATCCTTTACTTATACTCATTCAATTGGAAGATTTGATCCAATTGAAATAAAAAAAAAAATTATGCTTCGCGATTCCATAATCCCATTTTGTATTCAATTTCGAATTGACCCTTGGATATAAATCGTGAGAATGTATAGTCTTCCTCAAATATGCTATTGAGGGAAAAAGGATTAAACCTTTTAAATTTCAGAAATAAAGTTTTTTTTTTGATCTTGATCGGAATATGAAAAAACCGAAAGATCCCTTAACTATTTAAGTTATTAATCGAACGAATCGCACTTTTACCACTAAACTATACCCGCTACATATCTCCATTATTATATATGAATGAACCTTTTGTCGAACAAAGGAATGAGCAAAGGAATGAGATACAATTAAGATAGCATCAGACTCATGAAAATTCTAGTGTTGGCACTTCGTCCCGCTGGAGGTACTTGAAAAAAATAGGCGAAGAATAGAAAGCGGCTTATTTAAATAAAACTTGACTTGATCATACTTGATCCTAATTCATAATATAATGAAATAGAATTTATATATATATATATACAATATATAATCAAATTAAATATAATATTAAATATAATATTAATATATATAAATGAAATATAATTAATATAATGAAATTATATAAAATGAAAAGTTATCCTTTTCATTTGCTGGAAGTCATTACTGACATTCCGAATCCAGAGATTTATTAAAGCTGGACCATAAAAATGATGAATTCCGCATTTCGTTTTTCGTTTTCAACTTCCCCTTCAACTGCCAGATCCTATGAATTTGAATTGGGATCAATCGGATCAATTGGATTTCAAATGTTCAAATAAAATAAAGCTTGTCCCTTGAACAAGTAAATGAGTTATGTTATATATGTTATAACATATGTGTGTTTCATTTTTGCTATTTTTTAATATTATTTGATATTGTTTAATATTAATTGTTATATGTATGTGTTCTTTTCCGGTTAGTAATTAAGTAAATTGAGAAAAAAAATATTTATATTTATATACTTAATAAGAATGTGAAAAATATTCTTTCATATTCTATAGTATTAATAGTATTCTTATTATTAGTATAGTATTAATAATACTAACTACTAAGAAATGGCACTTCTATCATAGGACTGGGGATAGACATTTTCTTTGTTGCTTCAATAACAACCAAGAATTTTGGATTTGATATCAAATCATACATAATTAAATTGTTTGATCTATGAAATGATTTATCAGAACAAAAAAAGAAATAATGTAATGGCCCGGCCAGTACTTAACCAGGCCGGGGGAATGAACCTTTCTTACAAAATCAAAGAAATGAAGTAAGGGATTCTGTTTCCATTGGGGATAAGATCTCTGTTTCGAATCATTATCTAAATTGAATTACTGATAAAATTCGTAGATATCTTATCCATTTTAATATAGAATTTAAAATTTGTTTTTAATATATGATTTCTATTATTTTTATATTATTATCGTTACTTTATCCTATCTTATAATAAATTATTACTAATAAATAATTAAAAAAAGAAAACGAGGTTTTTTTTTGTTTCAATCTTTTTACTTCACATCACATAAAAAAAATTTCAATTTTGAATTGGGAGAGATGGCTGAGTGGACTAAAGCGGCAGATTGCTAATCCGTTGTACGAGTTATTTGTACCGAGGGTTCGAATCCCTCTCTCTCCGTTCCCTCTGATCACTTCAGACTTTCCAATTTGAAAAAATGGGATCCTTTTACTTTTTCATCATAGGTAAATGTTAAATGTATGGAATATATAAAAAAAAAAAATAAAGAAAACTCAACATTTTTTATTCCTCACGTCCAGGATTACGGCCCGGATCGTTAGATAAGAATCCGAAGATGAAGAGAGAAACAAAAAATATCACTACTGTGTAAACGAAGAGTTTGAGAGTAAGCATTACACAATCTCCAAGATTATTTTTTTTTTGAAAAAGGAAATAGATTGCCTATTTTTTATCACATACGTTATTTTGGCATAACACCCCAAAAATGAAGTCTTTTCTTGAATCTTGAAAAATAAAGTAATTTTCAACAAATTTCTTTCTACTTTGTAATAAGGTAATAAGAAAAGGTAATAAAGTAATAAGAAAAGAAAGGTTCTGATTCCTTCATTACCAAAAATGTTTGGCCATATCCGTTATTGGGTATTGTGGGTTCTTAGAAAGTCCTTGTTTACTGGAATGTCAGAACGAGGAAATAAGTTGATCCAAATTTATCACCACGATCATTCAATTCAATATACAAGAATTTCCATTTTTGAATCGAGGGTTCATAATGTAAAACTTATCTGATCTTATCCATTTTTATTTTAGAATTTTTTTTCGAATAAATCATGAATTTTGCAGAGTATTCCAAATTTTATCGAAAACTTACAGCAGCTTGCCAAACAAAAGCTAATAGAAAAAAGAGTACAGGTATGACAGGCATAACATCTACGATTGGATTGAAAAAGGCATAAGCCTCGGGCAATTTAGCGAAGAAAAAACTACTCGAATAAAGGGTGGAATTAAGACAGATACAGATTAAACTAAAGATATTAAGCATAACAAACATTTCATTCTTGTAGATTAGAAAATTTGATTTTGGTTGAGTTCTTTTTATGAAGGAAAAAGAAAAAGGCGGGTAAAAAAATCCTTCTTTTTCTTTGAACTCTCCCAAATCAAAAATCTTTCCTTTCATTCTCAAATGAGAATACAAGGAATTATAGTTTCGTACAATATCTTAATTGAATTTTATGTAATGATCAATAATTTGATCAATAATTTTTTGTGATTCTATATTTACATGTGTTGAATCCTAGCAACAATGTATTTCATATGTATTTGGGCTGGGATTGACGAATGACCAATACCAATATTAGTCTTTATTAGTGTCGAATATAAATCTAAATGGGGCGTGGCCAAGCGGTAAGGCAACGGGTTTTGGTCCCGCTATTCGGAGGTTCGAATCCTTCCGTCCCAGATCGTCTCCATCAGAAACGAAAGATTCTTCTCTTTAACAATTTTCTGTTTAATCTTGCTTGGATATTGGATATATATAATGTGTGACCCAACCCCTTCTTTGTTCTGAATTCAATGTACGGGTAGAAAATAAGATATTTCTTTTAATTCTTAATTCAAAAAATAATTGGGGGTGGATCATTCCCATTCAGAGTATGCTCATACTCATATTCATATTGAAGTTAGTTACTTAGGGAAACCTTGTGTTCCATACCCGTAAAATGGGAATTCGCACATGGTGCATTCTGAATTGAAATAGAAAAAAAAAAGGTCTTTTTTCTATTCCATTCCCCAAGGAAAGCCTAAAGAAAATAAATGGTGTATCCCAATTCCACACTTTATGTGAAGACTAAAGATTACGTAGTTTTATGTATTAATTGCATTTCATCGTTCGTCTTAAAACTTCTAAGGAAAAAATAGGAAAAATAAATTGATCTGGATCCCATTTTCTTTTTTTGTATTTTAGCTTATTCAATTGAATAATTGGAAATCAATATAATGTAATGATTGGATGGATGAAAATTTCTATATTCCATTTTTATGGAATTGGAGGAAAGATTCTTGAATCTGAAGTAAAAAAAAAAATGGGTCTGTATGCTGTATAATAGATATTATGTATTATTATTGTATTGTTCTATTTCAGTAACAGCGGCCCCTTCCCTTGGTTAAGTCAAAAGGATCCGTGATCCTTTAAATATCCATGATTATTCCCAGTAACAATTGTTCGTTGTATATGATGGATATGAAAAGATTAGATTCTTCTTATTCTTGATTCTTATTTTTTCTTTCATCTGAAAGAAAAAATAACGACTTTTATCTTACACTCTTCTATTCCATACTCACGAAAACAAAAAACGATTTGAATCTTCATTTTTGTGAACCCTTGGTACTTGAATAAGTGTGAAAAATCTATATTATAGAGAGACTTCCGACCTATTCGTGTCATCGGAATAGCTTATATTTGGTTAATAACTGATTTTGTTCCGGAATTGAAAATCCATCCGGGATTGAAAATCTATTCTATTATTCTATTAAGTAAAGGCCTTTACTTTTTAATTACTTTTTTATTTATGTGTTCGAAAAAAAAAGGGATGATCCTTTTTCTGTTGAAGATGTAAATAAGACTTAAGTAAACGCGTTTATTCGTCTTTTTTAGAAATCTGTTTCATTTGAGCCAATGACTATTCATGATTCCATATTGAATCAATTCCATACCGGTTCGAAATTTAATCAGAGGAATGTTATGGTAAAACTTCGTTTGAAACGATGTGGTAGAAAGCAACGTGCGACTTGAAGGACATGATTCGATGTGGATTCTTACATCCACCATTTTCTATAGGAATGAAGATGCTCTTGAATCGACATAGTTTGTTCTGTTCTTGCTAGGAACCTAATTTGTGTTGGGTTGGTAAATAGGAATAGTACATAATGGAGCTCGAACAAAAAGTATTGATTCATTTATCGGGGGGAAGAATCTAGGGTTAGTAACAATTAATAAGTTAGACCAACTTTGTAAATATATCCTCAATATCGAAATCGAAGGGTTAAAATTCGAACAAGTTTGAAATAAAATAAAAAAGTAAAATTTGTCGAAATTGGTAAAACTTTTTCGATTCAAATGAAAAGTGTATTATATTACAAGGGAATTAATCTTTCGTATTATTCATAGAAAGAAATAACAAAAAACAAAAGGTATGTTGCTGCCATTTTGAAAAGGAATAAGGATCACCGAAGTAATGTCTAAACCTAATGATTTTACAAAGTAAAGAGAAAGGATTCCAGAACAAGGAAACACTATTTTCAATTGTCTCAATAATTTTATTTAATTTTATTATAATGAAGAAGAAAAATAGATTCGAGACGAGACAAACAAAAGAGGTTAGAGACGACTCAAGAAATGTCTAAAGAGTTACCTTCGCACTTTTTCAGAATTGCCCAACTTGAGTTATGAGTACGAATGATATTTCTTTTTTTCTGTATCTATAAGTAAGAACAAAAAACGACTCAAATTATAGTCGACTTCATGATTTTATGGATCTATTTGCCATTATATACAGAATATACAGAAATATTCGAATCATTTTTTCTCGAGCCGTATGAGGGGAAAGCCTCCTATACGTTTCTAGGGGGGGGGGTATTATTTATCTACATCTATCCCAATGAGCGATCTATCGAATCGTTGCAATTGATGTTCGATCCCGAAGAGAAGGAAGAGATCTTCAAAAAGTGGGTTTTTACGATCCGATACAGAATCAAACTTATTTAAATGTTCCTGCCATTCGTTATTTCCTTGAAAAAGGTGCTCAACCTACAGGAACTGTTCATGATATTTTAAGGAAGGCAGAATTATTTAAAGTTAAAGAAAGACCTTCATAAAGAAAAAAAACAAAATTTCTTTTACTAAATAAAAAAGAAAAGGTAACTAGTATCTATTTTGGGCAATTAGTTACTCCAAATTTGCTCTTTTCTTGTTGTATTCATACTTTTTCTCTACCTTTTCCTTATTTTTTTTTCATCTTAATTTCTTATTTATGTTGTGCCAATCCAACACGAATTCTTATTTGATTTACTTAATACTTAAATACAATACTTAAATTCATTATTAATTTCATTGAATTTGTTTTCCATTCATATTGACAATGTTGTATCGAACAAATATAATTCGATCGTAGATAAGCGGATCCGTTTATTCCGACCCCTTATTGGTTTTTCCTTTACTTCAGTCAAATGATGTTACTGTTATACATATACAAGATGTATTTTCTTAACGAAAATAAAAAATTTTGAGAAAATGGGCGGTCTGTAAATTTGGATATTTCTATTTGGAATCCATTGTTTTTTATTTTTGAATCTGATCCAGTCATTTTGCTATTTTGGTGTTTAGAATTGATCATAAAATCTTTCCTTTCTATTTCTTGTTAGTTCAATGTTTTGACGTAGTTGTACAGCGCAATTCAATTGATTTTTTTTTTATTTCGATCGTATCTACAAATCATATTTATCTGGGTTGCTAACTCAACGGTAGAGTACTCGGCTTTTAAGTGCGACTATGATCTTTTACACATTTGGATGAAGCAACGAATTCGTCCAGACTATTGGTAGAGTCTATAAAACCGCGACTGATCCTGAAAGGTAATGGATGGAAAAAACAGCATGTCGTAATAATAAGAAGAAAATGGAATTTCTTAATTTCTTATTAGATTCCTATTTTTTTTTTAGTAGAATTTTGAGTCGATCCTTACCAGATCATTCCAAAATTTTGTTTTTATTTTAGGAGGAAGACAAAAAAAATTCACATTTACAGTTGGGTTTAGTGAATAAATGGATAGAGCCCTACGGCTCCAATTCTGGTAAAAAAAAAGCAACGAGCTTCTATTCTTTATTTGAATAATTACCCGATCTAATTAGACGTTAAAAAAAATTAGTGCCTGATGCGGGAAAAGGTTCTCCTGTGAGTGGTCCTTTGATTCTTTTTTTTTTTAATCCTAACTATTCTCTATTATAGATTGGAAACAAATGTGTAGAAGAAACAGTATACTGACAAAAAGAATTTGTTCCAAAGTCAAAAGAGCGATCGGGTTGCAAAAATAAAAGATTTTTGAACCTCTAGTAATTATAACGAGGATAAACCCATTAGATAGAAGGGGAGAGGAAAAAGATCTGTTGATTGGACTTTCTGTTTCCGGGGTATATATATTTTTTTGTACATAATACATACCTTGTTCTGACCATATTGCACTATGTATAATTTGATAACCCAAGAAATGCCTACTGTTTTTGTTTCAAGTAGAAAAAATGTAAGTCAATGGAAGAATTACAAGGATATTTAGAAAAGGATAGATCTCGGCAACAACACTTCCTATATCCGCTACTCTTTCAGGAATATATTTATGCACTTGCTCATAATCATGGGTTAAATGGTTCGATTTTTTACGAACCTGTGGAAGTTTTTGGTTATGACAATAAATCTAGTTTAGTACTTGTAAAACGTTTAATTACTCGAATCTATCAACAGAATTTTTTGATTTCTTTGGTTAACGATTCTAATCAAAATCGATTCGTTGGATACAACCACAATAATTTTTTTTTTTCTCATTTTCATTCTCAAATGATATCAGAAAGTTTTGCAATTATTGTAGAAATTCCATTCTCGTTGCGATTAGTATCTTATTTCGAAGAAAAAGAAATACCAAAATATCATAATTTACGATCAATTCATTCCATTTTTCCCTTTTTAGAGGACAAATTATCACATTTAAATTATGTCTCAGATATACTAATACCTCATCCCATACATATGGAAATCTTGGTTCAAATTCTTCAATGCTGGATTCAAGATGTTCCTTTTTTACATTTATTGCGGTTCTTTCTTCACGAATATCATAATTTGAATAGTCTTCTCATTACTCAGAAGAAATCTATTTACGTTTTTTCAAAAGAAAATAAAAGAT